CTAATCGGGGCCAAAACTCCGGAAATTAGAAATGCCAAAATAGGAATAACACTTGATATTATTAGAAATGCCCAGAAAATATCATATTCGTGAAGCAGAAACATAGAAGCACTCCTATTAATGTGGAATATACCGAATTAGTTGATTCAAATTGGAATTCTCAATTCATCCATAACTACATTAGTCGAAACAACAATTTTGATCAAACCACATAGTTTCGTTTGTTTACTTGTTGTGGGTCATGTATCGTCTCAAGATTCATCCAATGGAATCCCACTTACACTTACTTCGATTCTATTTAGATATGGTGTAGACATATAATGCTATTATACAAATCAAACTCTCTCCTACCTTGCCTCGGGTTTTCTATCAAACAAAAAAAGGAATTAAGGAATTTTTTTGAAAGAATATTTTAAATAATATGAATTGAAAGTGAAATAATATTCAAACAATATTATTCAAATAAGATTAAACATAAAGAATTTCAATATTCTATTAATATAATAGAGCCAAAGAGGAGGTCTGGCCCATTTTTTCTCTCTCTCTCTTTTTTTTTTTCTTAGTGATTTAGAATATAGTCAGTAGTCAGATGTAATAGAATTTCTAGGAATTTCCATCTCGGGATTTATGGTATATTCTACGTGGCTGTGTTGGTGTATTCTTTTCATTAAGATCCGGATAGAGGATTATTGTTTCTATTGATTTGATACGGATACGAAAACGGAATGCATCGACCGATTCGATTCTCTCTCCCTGTCCCAGATTTATACTTAATTGATTTGATTCAATCCATTGAATTGTGAAGAACCCTTCCATATAAAAACTCGTGGGTTCCTATACCCAAATTAGGAAACTTTGGACCTGTACTACCCCGGCCCCGGCTTTACCCCCGAGTTAGAAGTCTTGAAAGAATCATTTCAGACCCATTTCTAGGACTAAAGATCGTGATTTGGAATGACTCGAAATACTTATTTATTTAATGTAATAATAACACCTAGCAGGACCAACCAACGAGTTAGGTTTCGTGACAACAAAAAACGTTTCTTTTGAAGCAAACCTACAAAATGGGGCATAGTTTAATGGTAGAGTCGGCTGAATCGTAAATGATTTACAGAAGATACTTCGAATGGAATCATGCGTTGTCGAACGATTCGATAGACAAAATCTCCCCATCCCAAAACCAACTCATAGAACATAGAAATAGAAGAGGGTGCGTTGATACATTTAGGACCAATTCATTGTCTCTAAAACAATGAATTGGGATTGTTGTTCTGCCAAAAGGCGATACGTCGGGGGATTCCTAACTCATCCAAGTTCAAATGGGCCCTAATCTTTTTAGATAAAGTCTGCATTGGTAGAATTGGAATGATGAACAAATTGGATTGGGTAAATTGGAATAAAAAAAAAGAAGTTATAAGTTTAAGTATTGTACAGAAAAATGACGACTTGCTTTGCTAAGCCGGTTATACAAAGAAAAGCCTATTGTACAATGAAACTTACCAAAGAGCTTCGTTTTTGAAACTCTGGCTTTTCTACAAATACAAGAACAAGAATAGGTTCTAGATAATGTGACTTACTATTAGATTGAATTTGGATTTGATTTGGTTGGGTCAGGTTGGAGTTTTTCTTGAGCCAGGCTCATGTTATGATTTTGACTTCATAAATTGACTTGGGTATACCAAAGCAAAGGTGTATCACTAAATCTTGGATCATGGACAAATAAAAGAGGAAAAAGGCCGTATGTCATTCACAGACGAAGATTAATGAAGAAGAATGGGTTTGTTTATCCGAGATTTGAAAATACCGATCCGATTGGATCCATTGGAATAAATTATTGTTTTCAAGCCCCGAGGGGTCTCCGTGATCCTGTGGGAATGATTCCATTTCTATGGAACAATCAACCGGCCGGTCACACGCACTAATTAGGAAATGAATACAAAAATGTATAGGGCTATACGGACTCGAACCGTAGACCTTCTCGGTAAAACAGATCAAACTTATTATTATCGAAATGATTCGAACTGTTTCAAAGACCCAACATGCGTTTTTTTTTGCATTGGGCTCTTTCATTAACTGATAAAAAGATCGGCTAGTCTACCATATTTTTTCTTGACAGGAAGATAACGAGATGGCTCCATGTGCTCGGATTCATTATTTGAATTCTGATCCGGGAGCAATACCAAAGTGTTTCAAAGAAGGGTTACCCTGACGTAGGTCTGCCTCCGGCCTAGATCAACCTAAGTTAAATGGAGTCTCTATCAATCCGCCCCAAGAGTCAAATATGATACTTCATACACCTTAAAGTTCATAGGACGAAAAGAGGTTATTTTGAGGTCCTTATCCTCATTATGCCTAGCATTGAAGGGCCTGGGTATTCACCTTATCAATGATCAAACCAATGATGGGTTCTATTTGGTACCTGAATTGGCACCTGAATCGGACCGAACAAAATATTTGTCAGGCTATTGTTCTCTTGTTCCCTCGAATCCATGGAGTAAGA